ACTTTATCGAAGGGGATTCCTTTTTATAGTCCAAGAGATTGATACCGAGCTCTCAAATCAAATTGTAGGTCTTATGGTATTTCTCAGTTTGGAGGGTGAGGTAAGCGATCTGTATTTCTTTATATCCTCTCTCGGCGGATCCATGGTAGATGGATTCGCTATTTTTGATATGCTGGTATATTTGCCACCAACGATGCATACATTGAGTATCGGAGAATGCGCCTCAATGGCATCTTTGATCGTGGCCGGAGGAACATTTACCCAACGTATAGCATTCCCTCACAGTAGGATAATGATCCATCAACCTAATACTTTTCCTTTTGAGACACCAACGGGAGAAACTTTCCTCGAAATAAAGGAATTCTGTCGCCTGCGTGCGTTGGTCGGAGAGGCTTATGCAAAAATAACGGGCCAACCCCTTTGGGTTGTAGAGATAGACCTGGAAAGAGATATTTTTATGTCAGCACAAGAAGCTAAAGATTATGGAATTGTTGATCTTGTAGCGAGTGGCAAGCTTGAATTTCGTCAAAACCCGAGTGTGCGCAAGCGGCCATTTGAGATTTTCCCTTCTTAACCAAGTTTAATAGAATATTAAATAAAAGAAAACAAGCCATTCAGAATCATCTGGTTAGGATCGATCTAAACCAGCCCATTATGTATACGATTCAACATGCCAACTATTAAACAACTTATTAGAAATACAAGACAGCCAATCAGAAATGTCACAAAAGCCCCCGCTCTTCGGGGATGCCCTCAGCGTCGAGGAACATGTACTAGGGTGTATGTGCGACTCGTTCAGATCATGAGCTGGGACAAAAGAAAGAAACCCATTTTTCCAGTATCAATGATCCATACCGATGAATAGGATAGAATGTAAAAGTGAACCCCATTCACTATCTCAAAATAAGAAAATCTATCATATCCCCCTATTGTGTATGAAATTTATGGTTTCCGTTGGTGCAAACCCAATCACCTCAATTTAAGATGAGAAGCAATTCTCCATTGGTAGAAAATGGTTATCCATTAAGCGGAGGAAATCTTAGTTAAAAAAAAAAAAGATTATGCCCCTTGCAAGAACGGACTAACAGGGTCAGCTACCCAGCCAACCTTCATAATAAAATACCGTTACTGTATAGGTAGATCTCGTTGTGAAAGACCTATTACTGGCTAATTCATGGGTAGAGCCAAAGAATGCGAACTATACAAGTTCCCAATAAGATGGATTAAATTAAATTTAAATAAAGGCTCCGGTGTATAGAGAAGACCTCACCGTTTAAGAAGTCACCATAGAAACGATGGAATCCACTATTTCTTTATCTATTTCTTTTTTATTGACTCTATTTTTGATACCTAATAGAATACAACTTCCTATTTCGAAGTGAAATGCCTAGAAAAAAGAAAAAATTGTGGTCGGGAAGGTTAGAGTAGCCAAAGCCATTGGAATTTTTAGTTTATACATTGGAAAAATATGTTTTGTTATTAATAGACTAGAAAAGGGACAAAGAATAACTGAAAGAGGGGAAATGAATTCGTTATTCGCCAAAGTTTCATTTATTCAATGACCAGAACTAAACGGGGATCTATAGCTCGGAGACGTAGAACAAAAGTGCGTTCCTTTGTATCAAGCTTTCAAGGGGCTCATTCAAGACTTACTCGAACAATGAGTCAACAGAAAATAAGAGCTTTGGATTCAGCACATCGGGATAGGGATAGGCAAAAGAGAAACTTTCGTCGTTTGTGGATTACTCGAATAAACGCAATAATGCGCGAAGGGGGGGTATCCTATAGTTATAGTAGATTAATACACGATCTGTACAAGAGACAGTTGCTTCTTAATCGTAAAATACTTGCACAAATAGCTATATCAAATAGGAATTCCATTTCTATTATTTCCAACGAGATCGTAAAAAAAGTAGATTGGAAAGAATCCGCAGGAATAATTTAAATGGAGTTCCCCGGAGAATGAACTCCGGGAGGGTAGAGTCAAAATGGATAATTGATAGAATATGATAAAATATGAGAAAGTAGTCAAAATGAATGAACACATTCAATAAAAAAAAGATTTACCCTTTGCCGATTCTTTTTTTTTCTTAAGACACGATAATCAAATCTAGATTCTGGGATTTTTCGAGCAAAACCTCAATCTTCGGTTGAGTTCGGATTGGAATTTTGATTCAAGTAAAGAAAGAGTAAACCTATTTCTTTCTCGCTCTAAGACTCGTAGGTCTAGCGGTCAACTCGACCATTGTCATTTCATGACATTCCGTATTTTTTATTTTAAACAGTTTATCATTAAGCTGTTTCTATTTCTTATTTTTTTTTTTGATTATGCTGTATCTTTTTAAATTGGCCGGAAAGGCCTTTATCTCGGCTGGAAAGGCCTTTCTCGCTGTTGCTAACGCGATTCCGTTTTGTTCTTGAATCGATTTTTCAAATACTTCTCTTTATTGATAATTTTTTTATCTTTCGGATGAAATTTATTCTTAAGGCGTTTCTTTCGATTATTAAATTTTTTGTTAATTCGTTTCGTTTTCTTCTTAAATAGTTTACCATTATTAAGAAAGGGTAACAAAGATAAAATACGAGCTTGTTTTATAGCAAGAGTAATTAATCGTTGTTGTTTCAAGGTCAATCTTTTCACCCGTCGAGCTAATATTTTTCCTTGGTCACTAATAAATCGACTAATTAAACTCATGTTTCTATACTCAATTTGATCCCCCGGTTGGATTGGGGGTAAACGCCTACGAAAAGGTCGCTTGGATTTCAGAAAGGGCCGCTTGTATTTCCGAAAGGGTTGCTTGGATTTCCGAAAGGGTCGCTTGGATTTCAGAAAGGGTCGCTTGGATTTATCCATGGTTTGTTTAGTTTATTCCTTATCCCCAAAATCCTATTTCAGTCGAATCTAAAATAAAATGAATTTTAGAATAGAATAAAGAAATAGGATTTGGTTTATTTATATTTATATATGTTATATATATAATGTCATTTTCCCTTTCCTTGAAAGGGTGACACGCAAGTGCTTGGTTCGATCTATTTCTTTATCTCCCCATGAATCGTATGTTTGTAACAATAGGGACAAAATTTTCTCAATTCCAATCGATTGGGCGTATTGTGCTGGTTCTTTTGAGTCATATATCTGGAAATGCCTGTTGATACCTTATTAACATTAACACCATTTCGGACACAACTGGTACATTCCAAAATAACCGTTATTCGGACATCTTTACTCTTAGCCATGAACCTCCCTTGGATTTTTGATTGACTCAACGCTTCTATTTTCGATCCGAAACGAAGAAGAAGAAAGGAAAAAAATAGAAGTGACTAACTTGAAATTCAATTATGAAAAATTTCGCTGCAATCAATATAGTAAATAATATACAACTATTGAAAAACTATATTTCAAATCACAGTACAATATTTCATTTAAGTATCTAGTATTTCACTAGTACAAGATTTCATTTAAGTATCTTCTATAATACTCTTGCCCTAGACCCACTTTATTTTTTATTCTACCTCCATTCCTCTATTATTAATTAATTTAATTCGAACTTGAATCCGAGTCTCGCAGTTGGCGAATCCACTTTTATTCTTTCTCTTTTTTCCCTTATTCTAAACAAACAAAAAAAGGGAAAAAAGAGAAAAGAGGGATTAATCACAGATATTTAATTCTAGCTTGAATCTTCGTTATTCCTTCCCATGTCAATAACTAGAATTAGAATGAAAAAAAGGGGAATGTCAACGCATCCGGGAAAAAACGATTAATCTCTATCAATAGACCTGCTAAAGACCCGAACCATAAAGTACTTAGTACCGGTGCCACGGAGAGATATGTTTTTAGATCTCGCATTGAACAACCTCCTTCTTTTATAGGAATACATATTTGATTGGAATACATAATAGTAATACATATATGATCAGATGCATATGAAGTTAAGGACCACTTATAGTTGTACACGGAATTCCTAATTCAAATCGAAAGGTACAATGGTCCGATGAATAAGATTTTCTTTTTCTTAAAACCGAAAAAATGCGTCCCCGAGCATTCCCGAAAAAGACTCCTTTATTTTTACGACGAATTCCGTTCCGTATTTCATATGTATATAAGTCTTTTACTATATAATCAATATTATCTTTTTTTATATAGTACTTTTCTCTTTTTATATATTCCTTTTATATATTCCATTTATTTTTAATTTAATGAGACCAAAAAGACGAAATGGCCCGAGAAATTGTATATAACAATTGGGGAAATAACGATGTGGAAAACAAGACAGGAATTCTCTACAATGACATTGTAGACCAATTGAAGGGATGTGGCGCAGCTTGGTAGCGCGTTTGTTTTGGGTACAAAATGTCACAGGTTCAAATCCTGTCATCCCTACCTATTACTGCTCCTTTGAGCAGTAAAGAGGGATTAATTGAGATCGATTCAAGTTGGGCATCTCTAATCTTTTCTTTCATGTTTATCATACTAAATAGTATATGCATACTAGATCTATTGGGGTTACAAAAAGAATCCTTTCGTTACAGTCTTATCTTTTCTGATAAGAAAGCGCTCTTAGTTCAGTTCGGTAGAACGCGGGTCTCCAAAACCCGATGTCGTAGGTTCAAATCCTACAGAGCGTGATTCCCTTTTTCTTAGATCGAATTAGACTGAAACGGCTTCACTAACTTGAGCAGCAATCTGAATTTGACCTCCTGTGTATTGAGGAGGTCAATCAAAAAAAGAGATGTTAATTAATCAAAGGTCCAACTGATCGCCACGCCTGTATTGTAAATATGCAGTTACGAATAATCCAGCCAAAGTAATAGGAATTAGACCTAACACGATTCCAAATAGAAAAACTTCAATCATTAATTTGTTTGAAAGGAGAAAAAAAGAGGTAATATCTATACCTAAATATTAATCCGAATTATCATTGAATCTCAATGACCAAGAATTGTCAATTGACATAGTACATAATTATAGAATACAGGGAATCTCACAGAAAGATTTCTTT